AATAAAGTGCCTGATAAAAGGGTTACCTTGATAAAGTAAACCATGTGACACCCACCTTTATTACATACACTAGATTCAAACCAGCCCCTGAAATATCAAAAATTCCCGTACCTCATATACTTGAATGTAAAATAAGTAAGCTAAAAAAGCTATTGGGTTCATACCCCACCTATAAAGGTTTATCCCTTTCTTATTTAATTCCCCTCCTAAACAAAATACTCTTTAGGTCATCCCTCGCCCTGGGAACCCTAATTGCTGTATCGTCCTCCTCTTGAATAGGAATATGATTAGGCCTAGAAATTAATCTCCTATCTTTCATGCCCTTAATTTGCTCAAACAAAAATGTTCTATCCTCAGAAGCAGCCCTAAAGTATTTTATCACCCAAGCCATAGCCTCATCTCTCCTACTATTCTCCTTGATTCTCCTCTCAATAAATTCGCCCCAATTTGTTGAATCAGAATCTGTTCTCAATATAGTCCTCAACACATCCTTTCTTCTCAAAATAGGAGCCGCCCCCCTCCACTTTTGATTCCCTGAAGTTATAGAAGGACTAAGATGATTAAACAGCTCAATTCTATTAACCTGACAAAAAATTGCCCCCATAGCCCTGCTAATTTACTCAAATAAGACATCAATTTTAATCCTAATTACCATTATCTCATGCATAGCCGTAAGCGGAATCATAGGTCAAGCGCAGCTTAGCCTGCGAAAAATCATGGCATACTCCTCAATCAATCACATTGGATGAATACTAGCAGCAATAATATTCCTTGAAACAATTTGAATAATCTACTTCACAATCTACACAATTATCACCCTAAACATCCTGGTCATATTCAGAAAACTGAACATTTTCACCATCAACCAATTAAACTCATCAATCAATAACCAACCCCACATAAAACTTTTCTTCAGGCTAAACTTCCTGTCGTTAGGTGGCCTTCCCCCCTTTCTTGGATTTTTCCCAAAATGATTAACCATTCAAGTTTTGATCAACAAAGCCCTCTTCATGCTTTCTGCAATCATAATCATTGCCACTTTGGCCACCCTGTTCTTCTACATTCAACTAACTTTTAGAACCCTAATTTTATCCACAGATACCGTTTTTTCCAGGAAAAACTCAACCCGTCACATATTCTTCGTGACATCATCTAATCTTGTAGCACTGGCAAGGTTAATTCTCGTAACTTTAGCATTTAATTTTCTATAGCTAAGGATTTAGGTTAAAAAAAACCTGCGACCTTCAAAGTCTCGAATAAAGAAAACTTTAAGCCTTAGAACACATTCACTTCTAAATTTGCAATTTAGCATCATTTTTTGATTACAAGGCCGGCAAGAGAAAAAAATTCGTAAATAAGTTTACAGCTTACCGCCTAGCTCAGCCACCTCACCGAATAAATGATTATTTTCAACAAATCACAAAGACATTGGCACTTTATATTTCCTACTCGGGAGATGATCAGGAATAGTTGGAACCTCCCTAAGAATCCTAATTCGAACCGAACTTGGGAACCCAGGATCCCTTATTGGAGATGATCAAATTTATAATGTCATTGTAACTGCCCATGCATTCATTATAATTTTTTTCATAGTAATACCAATTATAATTGGAGGATTCGGAAACTGACTAATTCCCCTTATACTCGGAGCCCCTGATATAGCTTTCCCACGAATAAACAATATAAGATTTTGACTTTTACCCCCTTCACTCACATTCCTCTTAATAAGAAGAATAATTGAAAGAGGCGCTGGCACAGGATGGACAGTCTACCCACCCCTCTCATCCAACATTGCACACAGAGGCGCCTCCGTAGATCTTGCAATTTTCAGCCTACATCTTGCAGGAATCTCCTCCATCCTCGGTGCAGTAAATTTCATCACCACAGTAATCAACATACGGGCAATAGGAATCTCATTTGATCGAATACCTCTATTCGTGTGATCCGTCGTCCTAACCGCCGTACTCCTCCTACTCTCCCTACCAGTCCTTGCCGGAGCAATCACCATACTCCTAACTGATCGTAATCTAAATACAACCTTCTTCGATCCAGCCGGAGGAGGAGACCCAATCCTGTACCAGCACCTATTCTGATTCTTCGGCCATCCAGAAGTTTATATCCTAATCTTGCCCGGATTCGGAATAATTTCACACATCATCAGCCAAGAAAGAAGAAAAAAGGAAACATTTGGAACTCTAGGAATAATTTATGCAATAATGGCAATTGGGCTCCTAGGATTCATCGTATGAGCTCATCACATATTTACTGTTGGAATAGATGTTGATACCCGAGCCTACTTCACATCTGCCACAATAATTATTGCTGTACCAACAGGAATCAAAATCTTTAGATGACTAGCTACCCTCCATGGAACCCAAATAAACTACTCGCCCTCCATACTCTGAGCCCTCGGTTTTGTATTCCTATTCACTGTTGGGGGACTAACCGGTGTTATCCTAGCAAACTCCTCCATTGATATTATTCTCCATGATACTTATTACGTAGTAGCTCATTTCCACTATGTCCTATCAATAGGTGCAGTATTCGCAATCATAGGAGGATTCGTTCACTGATTCCCCCTGTTTTCCGGTCTACACCTAAACAGCAAATTCCTGAAAATCCAATTCGCAATTATATTCATTGGAGTAAATATGACCTTCTTCCCTCAACACTTCCTAGGATTAAGAGGAATACCCCGACGATACTCAGATTATCCTGATGCTTACACCACATGAAACATCATCTCCTCAATTGGATCCCTTATTTCCTTTGTGAGAATCATCCTATTCTTATTCATCCTATGAGAGGCATTCTCCTCAGCCCGAAAAAGTATTTCACCATTAAGAATAACCTCCTCCGTTGAATGATTACAATTAATACCCCCTGCTGAACATAGATATTCTGAGCTCCCAATTCTGTCGAACTTCTAATATGGCAGAATAGTGCGATGGATTTAAGCCCCATCCAAAAAGCTAAAGCTTTTTTTAGAAATTGCTTCATGAAAAATAATTCTCCTACAAGACAGAGCCTCTCCGCTAATAGAGCAACTCTCCTTCTTCCACGACCATACCCTAATAATCCTCCTAATAATTACTGTTCTAGTAGGCTACCTAATAGCCAGATTGTTTTTCAACAAATACAACTACCGATTCCTACTAGAAGGACAAACAATCGAAGTAATTTGAACAATCCTCCCCGCCGTCACACTAATTTTCATCGCTCTGCCTTCCCTACGATTACTCTATCTCCTAGACGAACTTAACAACCCTTTAATTTCTATTAAATCCATCGGACATCAATGATACTGATCCTACGAATACTCTGATTTCAAAATAATTGAGTTTGACTCCTACATAATCCCACAGCAAGAAAGTCACTTATCCACCTTTCGTCTATTAGATGTAGATAATCGAATTGTCCTGCCATTTAATTCACAAATCCGAATAATAGTAACCGCTGCAGACGTAATCCACTCGTGAACAATCCCCTCACTTAGAGTCAAAATTGATGCTACACCTGGTCGCCTTAACCAAATTAGGTTTTTAATCAATCGATCCGGATTATTCTTTGGCCAATGCTCAGAAATCTGCGGAGCTAATCATAGATTCATACCAATCGTTATTGAAAGAATTTCCCCATCTTACTTCATCAAGTGAATCTCCAAAATAAACTAAACATTAGATGACTGAAAGCAAGTATTGGTCTCTTAAACCACCCCATAGTACAGTAGCGACTACTTCTAATGAAAAGATTTAGTTAAATTCATAACATTAAATTGTCAAATTAAAATTATCCTACGATAATCTTTAATTCCACAAATAGCCCCCCTAAGATGATTGACCCTAATAATAATTTTTATCTTAATCCTAATAACTTTCAACCTAATCAATTTCTCAATCAACAGGAATCCTACCCAATCCATAAATCCAGAAAAAAAGGTATTTTCCAAATCCTGAAAATGATAGCAAACCTATTTTCATCCTTTGACCCTTCAACATCAATTAAACTTCCATTAAATTGATTAAGTACCATAGTAGGCTTAATAATCATTCCCCTCACTTTCTGATTCATCCCCTCACGACCTATAATCCTATGAAACAAAATTATTCAAATTCTACATAAAGAATTCAAAATCCTTATTGGCCCAATATCAAAAGGAAGAACCCTAATTTTCATTTCATTATTCTCCATAATTATATACAATAATTTTCTAGGTCTATTCCCCTACATTTTCACTAGAACCAGACACCTAATCCTTACACTTGCACTAGCTCTTCCATTATGATTAAGATTCATACTATTTGGATGACTAAACAACACAATTCACATACTAGCCCATCTAGTTCCCCAAGGAACCCCTAGAATCCTCATACCATTTATAGTATGCATTGAAACAACAAGGAATCTAATCCGCCCAGGAACCCTTGCCGTTCGATTAGCTGCCAATATAATTGCGGGACACCTCCTTCTTACCTTACTTGGCAGAGTAGGCCCCACAATTTCATTATACTCAACATCAATTCTATTTATAGCTCAAATCTTACTCCTCACTCTAGAAAGGGCTGTAACAATCATTCAATCATACGTATTCGCCGTCCTTAGTACTCTGTACTCTAGAGAAGTAATTTATGTCCGCAAAAAATCATCCCTACCACCTCGTCGACGCAAGACCATGACCTATTCTCGGAGCCCTCTCGGCCATAATCTCAATAGTAGGAATCATCAAATGATTCCACATATTCAATTCAACCCTACTACTGCTAGGCTTATCCATTACTAGACTAATTATATACCAATGATGACGAGATATCTCCCGAGAAGGAACCTTCCAAGGCCTACACACCTACCCAGTCACAATAGGTCTTCGATGGGGAATAATTTTATTTATTACCTCAGAAGTATTCTTCTTCATTTCCTTCTTCTGAGCCTTCTTCCATAGAAGCCTTGCCCCATCAATTGAACTAGGCATAAACTGACCCCCAAAAGGAGTAATCCCATTCAATCCTATTGAAATCCCTCTACTCAACACATTAATTCTGCTGACTTCAGGGCTAACTGTAACATGAGCACACCATAGCCTCATAGAAAACAATTTCACCCAAGCCACCCAAAGGCTAATCTTAACCGTAACCCTAGGAGTTTACTTCTCAGTACTCCAGGCCTACGAATACATAGAAGCCCCATTTACTATCGCCGACGCTGCATACGGCTCAACATTCTTCATAGCAACAGGATTCCATGGAATTCACGTTATCATCGGAACCACTTTCCTATTCACCTGTCTAATGCGGCACCTAAATAATCACTTCTCCTCAATCCACCATTTCGGATTTGAAGCCGCAGCCTGATACTGACACTTTGTAGATGTCGTTTGACTATTCCTTTACATTTCAGTCTACTGATGAGGTAGATATTTATATAATATAATCATTATATTTGACTTCCAATCAAAAAATCTAGAAATAGTGTAAATAATTTACCTATGTACATCTGCAGCCCTAATGATTTTGACCATCACCACAATAATAATATTAATCTCATCCACCCTCTCAAAAAAAACCATTATAGATCGAGAAAAAACTTCCCCGTTTGAGTGTGGATTTGACCCCAAAAGTTCCTCACGATTGCCATTCAGCTTACAATTCTTCCTAATCGCTGTCATCTTCCTAATTTTCGACGTCGAAATTACCCTCCTTATCCCTTTAATCCCCATCGTCCAACTCACAAAAACATCAAATTTAATTATCATCATAATAATTTACATTATCATTTTACTAGCTGGTCTGTACCACGAATGAAAACAAGGCGCCCTAAATTGAGCAATTTAGGATAATAGTTAATTATAACATTTAATTTGCATTTAAAAAATATTGAAATCTCAATTTATCTTAAATAAGAAACAAACTATTGTATTTAGTTTCGACCTAAAATTTTGATGAAACATCCTTATTTTTAATTGAAACCAAAAAGAGGTATATCACTGTTAATGGTAAAATTGAGGAGCCCTCCAGTTAAAGAAATAGGATAATCGAAAGTAAGCTTCTAACTTAAATTTCTAGTGGTGAAAATCCATTAATATTTCTGTTTACATAGTTTATACAAAACATTACATTTTCATTGCAAAAAAAGATCCATCTTGTAAACACTTAAAAATTAAAATTACCTTGATATCTTCAATATCATGCTCTCCATTAAGCTATTTAAGTAATAAAAAAATAATAAAAACATAACCCACATAGAAGTCAAAACTAAAAACAACTTCAAATTATTTTTATACAAAAATTGAAAAATACCAGACGCCCCCATAATCCCATAAAAAAAATTTTGACCTCCATAATACTCAGACCAGCCCTGATCAACCCCCTCATAAAGTGTCCTACCCACCCGCAACGGATAATAATTAATCCCAAAAGTTGAAACATAAATCATATTCCACATAGATCCAAAAAAATAAGAACTCCTAATAAACAACTTAGATTTCACCTGATACCTCAAAGAAAAATTTGAAATTTCCATTCCCAATCAACCACCCACCAAAGTCACAAAAATTGTCATCATCTTAAGAGAAATGGGTAAGCAAATAACATAAAATTCAAAAAATATTATCCAACTCAAAACACTTCCTATAAACACAGTAAAAAAAATTAACCCTACCATGCCCTTCAACATAGCACCTATTGAATCCCCAACCAAATGTAAAGATAAATAATTAAAATCCCCGCATACTACATAATAAATCAACCGAGCCGTATAAGCTACCGTCAAACCAGTAGATAAATAATACACCAAATAAACGTAAAATCCTACCTCCTCCATAGAAACAACCTCCAAAATCAAATCTTTCGAGTAAAACCCAGACAAAAAAGGAAGTCCACACAAGGACAAATTACAAATAATAAAACATACACATGTTAAAGGCATTTGATTAATCAAACCCCCCATTAAACGAATATCTTGAGAATTGCTTAAAGAATGGATTATACACCCAGCACACATAAATAATAACGCTTTAAACAAAGCATGTGTCAATAAATGATAATATGCCAGCATGTACCCCCCTATCCCAAGAATACTTATTATCAAGCCAAGCTGACTAAGCGTAGATAAAGCAATAATCTTCTTCAAATCATACTCATACCTCGCCCCAAGACCAGCCATAAACATTGTCAAACCAGAAAAAAACAATAAAACTAAACATACCCTGTACCTCAAAGAAACTCTAAATCGAATTATCAAATAAACCCCGGCAGTTACAAGAGTTGAAGAATGAACTAAAGAAGATACAGGAGTAGGAGCTGCCATTGCAGCAGGCAATCATGAAGAAAAGGGAATTTGAGCCCTCTTAGTCATAGCAGCAAACAAAATCATAATCCTAATTAAACCTATCTCAAATGTATCCTTCATACATTCAATAAAATATACATAATTCCATCTCCCAAAATTTATTATTCATCTAATACTTAATAAAAAAGCAACATCCCCAAGTCGATTAGTTAAAACCGTCAACATACCAGCATTAAATGATTTAACATTCTGATAATAAATAACTAAACAATAAGATACCAATCCCAGTCCATCCCACCCCAATAAAATACTAATTAAATTAGGCCTCAAAATAAGTAAAAGTATGGACATAACAAATATTATTACTAGCATAATAAAGCGATTCATATAAATATCCCCCTCCATATACTCTTCCCTATAAAAAATTACTATAGAAGAAATTAACAAAACAAAACTTATGAACAACGTAGATATCCAGTCAAAAAGTAACGTCATCTCAATCCTGCAAGAATTAAAAGACCCAAGCTCTACTCTTAAAATCAAAGAATATATCGAAGACAATAAAACCATACTAACAAAAAATAATAACACTCTCACAACCAAAAAAACTAATGAATAAACCAAACAAATACTAATTGCCTAAAGTCCTAAGACCTCTTTGATTCCACAAATCAATATTTTATATAAACTATCTAAACAAAATCAATTTATCACAAATTCACCCTTCAAAACAATTAAATTCAACGGAAACCAATGCATAAACAACAATAAATATTCCCGAACCTTGCCAAACCTAAACCTAAATACCCCTCTAAAAATTTTACCATGCTGCGAATAGGCATACAAAAACAATGAATAAGCAGCTCTAAAAAAGGAAATCAATGCCAAAAAAAACATACAAATAAAACCTCAAGAAATAATTCTATTCATCAACATAATCTCCCCTAACAAATTTAAAGAAGGAGGGGCTGCTATATTAGAAGAACATAGCAAAAATCATCAAAGAGATATCCTAGGCATTAAATTAATCAAGCCCTTATTCAAAAAAAACCTACGTCTACCTAAACGTTCATAAGAAATGTTAGCTAAACAAAAAAGACCTGAGGAACATAAACCATGGGCAACTATCATAACTAAAGAGCCCCCCAATCCTCAGCAATTTAGAGTCATAATCCCCCTCAATACCAAACCCATATGAGCAACAGAAGAATAAGCAATTAATAATTTTACATCACTCTGCCGAATACACATTAAAGATACAAAAAATCCCCCAACAAGCCTAACAACTACAAAAATAATATTTGCCCCCACAGCAACCCTCTGCATTAAAGGTATCAATCGTAGAAGCCCGTATCCTCCTAACTTTAACATAATCCCCGCCAAAATCATCGACCCAGCAACAGGAGCTTCAACATGGGCCTTAGGTAATCACAAATGAACAAAGTACATGGGAATCTTAACAAAAAAAACAAATCTCATACAAACATAAAAAACAAAATAATCCACCCCAAATACAAAAAAAAAATCTAAAGTCCCATACAAATTATAATAATAAAAAATAGAAATCATCATAGGCAACGAAGCTACCAACGTATAAAATAATAAATAAACCCCCGCTTGAATACGCTCTGGTTGATACCCCCAACCAACAATCAAAACCAATGTCGGAATAAGACTAAACTCAAAAAACAAATAAAAAACAAACAAATTTATAGAAGAAAAAGTACAAACCAAAGAAATCAATAAAATCAATAAAACAAATAAAAACAAATGACAATAATACCCTGATTTAAAAATCCCCTCCCTAGCCATAACTATCAAAGAACACACCCAAAACCTCAATAAAACCATTATAAAAGATAGCATATCAACACCCCATACATACCTTACTGAACTAAACCAAAACCCTATATTAAAATGAACAATAAATATTAGAACTCCTAGCAAATAAATACACTGATTAAACCAAAACCCAACCTCTACAAATCTTAAAGGAATCATAAACAATAATATCATTAAAATCTTTACCATAACAAAGTAAAAGTATGCATATAATCTCTACCGTAAACCCGCATTAATATAACCAACAAAGCCAATCCCAAAGCCCCCTCACAAACTCTCACTGTCAAAAAAATCAAAACAAAATAATACTCCCACCTATGCAATCCCAAAAAAGAAAATAATCCTAAAAATAGAGAAATAACAATAAACTCTAAACTCAAAAGCATTAAAAGCATATGCTTACGATTAATACAAAATGATAACAATCCCATAACATAGATAAAAATAAAAACAAATAAAATAATTAACATTAGTTCTTGTAATTTAAAACAAAATATTGGTCTTGTAAACCAAAACTAAGAGATTCTTCCAGAACAAATATCAGAAAAGGAAATCCCCCAACTTTAATCTCCAAAATTAATATTTTAATAAACTATTTCCTGACCTATGCCAATTACCCTTAGCATACTCATCATTCCACCTGCCATCCTCCCATGAATTAACCACCCCCTATCAGCAGGATTCCTCCTTCTCATAGAAATAATCATAATTATCCTAACGGCAGGACTAGCCTCCATATCATTTTGATACTCATACATCACATTCCTAATTATAGTAGGAGGAATATTAGTCCTTTTCATATACATAACAAGAGTAGCCTCAAATGAAAAATTCAAATTTTCATGAAACATCACAATCATGGTAATAATAATTGTACTATGAATAATTACCATACAAATAAATGACTATTGACTACAATACAATAAAATTATTAATACTGAAGAAATAAGAAATACAAAACCTTTATTTTTCTCTATAAACAAATTTTTAAACGAACCCTCTTTCACCCTATCAATCATAATCATTATCTATCTACTAATCACTCTTATTGCTGTAATCAAAATTATTAATATCAATTCCGGCCCAATACGACACATAAACTAATGAAAACACCAATACGAAAAATATCCCCCATAATAAAAATTCTAAACAATACCCTAATTGATCTACCCTCACCATCCAATATTTCCGCATGATGAAACTTTGGGTCTCTCCTTGGACTATGTCTATTAATTCAAATTATCACTGGAATTTTCCTTGCTATACATTACACTGCCAATACCGAATTGGCCTTCAGAAGAGTAATTCACATCTCACGAGATGTAAATTATGGCTGAATCATTCGAACCTTACATGCCAATGGAGCTTCATTTTTCTTTATTTGCCTGTACCTTCACGTAGGACGAGGACTCTATTATAACTCCTATGCCCTTGAATTAACATGAACAATTGGAGTCCTAATCCTATTCTGCACTATAGCAGCTGCATTCCTAGGATACGTTCTACCTTGAGGCCAAATATCATTCTGAGGAGCTACCGTAATCACAAATTTACTATCAGCTATTCCCTACCTTGGAACATCAATTGTACAATGACTATGAGGGGGCTTCGCAATTGACAATGCCACTCTAACCCGTTTCTTCGCATTACATTTCCTGCTACCATTTGTTGTACTAGCTCTTGTTATAATTCACCTCCTTTTCCTCCACCAAACTGGATCAAATAATCCCCTAGGAACAAATAGAAACATTGACAAAATCCCGTTCCATCCATACTTCTCTTATAAAGACATATTCGGGTTTATCCTAATAACAAGGGCCCTTTCAATCCTAGTACTCATAAGACCCAACCTACTTGGGGACCCAGAAAATTTCATTCCTGCTAATCCCCTAGTAACCCCCATCCATATCCAACCAGAATGGTACTTTCTATTTGCCTATGCAATCCTTCGCTCAATCCCCAACAAATTAGGGGGAGTAATTGCCCTTATCATATCAATTGCAATCCTCCTTTTCATACCCTTTACAGGAAAAAAAACCTTCCACAGAACCCAATTCTATCCAATTAACAAACTTATATTTTGAACATTTGTAGCAACTATCATACTACTCACATGAATCGGAGCTCGCCCAGTAGAAGAACCATACGTCATTACCGGACAAATTCTAACAACCATATATTTTGCCTACTTCCTCATCAACCCCTTAATTCATAAATTATGGGATATTCTGATCTTTAAGACTTAGTTTATGAGCTTGTACCAAGCATATATTTTGAAAATATAAGAAAGAATTAGTTTTCTATAAACTTGATTACTATTTTTTGTTCACTAAATTGAAATGGAGAAAGATAAAATCTTTACTCCAAAATAAAATATCAAAAAATTCAAAGATACTGGCAAATAGCTTTTCCACGCCAAATACATCAATTTATCATAACGAAATCGAGGTAAAGTACCTCGAACCCAAACTCATAAAAAAGCTAACAACCCTACCATCATAAATAAAAAAAAATCCCTATAATCCCCACCAACGAACAAAAAGCAACACATTATACTCATAAATAAAATCCTTGAGTATTCTGCCAAAAAAATTAAAGCAAATCCCCCTCTACTATACTCCACATTAAACCCTGAAACTAACTCGGACTCCCCCTCAGCAAAATCAAAAGGAGTCCGATTAGTTTCAGCTAAGCTTGACACAAACCAAACCATGCTTAAAGGAAAATACAACACCAAAAATCAAACTATTGTCTGATAAACCTTAAAATCCAAAAGCCTAACACTAGAAACTAGAACTAAAAATGAAAGTAAAGTAATTGCCAATCTTACCTCATAAGAAATAGTTTGGGCAATTGATCGTAAACTCCCCAATATCGAGTAATTAGAATTAGAAGACCAGCCAGCCAATATTACTCTATACACCCCCATACTAGCACAACATAAAAAAAATAAAATCCCCAAATTAAAATTCATATACCCTCTAAAAATTGGAATACATCCCCAAATCAACAAGGCAATAAACAAATTAAAAATAGGAGAAAAATAATAAATTACAAAATTCGACATCAGTGGATAAATAGATTCCTTAGTAAACAACTTAATAGCATCACTAAAAGGCTGAGGTATCCCCAGATATCCTACCTTATTGGGGCCCTTTCGTAACTGAATGTACCCCAAAACTTTACGTTCCATTAAAGTTAAAAAAGCCACCCCAACCAAAACACAAATCAACAAAAATAGGCCCCTATAAAAAATTAAAAAAAAATCAAAATACCAAATTATTATTTGTACTTACATACTTACATAAATTCTAAATTTATTGCACTAATCTGCCAAAATAATAATTCTCATCAACACATACCTACTATAGAAAATTTTTGGTCCTTTCGTACTAAAAAATTTTATCTTCCTGAAGATAGAAACCAACCTGGCTCACGCCGGTTTAAACTCAGATCATGTAAAATTTTAAAAGTCGAACAGACTCAGCCCAATAGTCCCTACACCAAAAGCCAATTTTAATCCAACATCGAGGTCGCAAACTAATCTATCGATTTGAACTCTCCAGATTAATTACGCTGTTATCCCTAAGGTAATTTCTTCTTATAATCACTCTAAATGGATCAACACTCATTTACTAATGACAAAAACAAAAAAAAGTTAATCAAATTTCCCTAATCACCCCAACAAAATAGTCTTACCCATCCTAGCCATACTAAACCAAAACTCCAAAACATCTAAACTATTAAATTCTATAGGGTCTTCTCGTCCCTCAAACCTATTTAAGCTTTCTCACTCAAACATAAAATTCAAATAATTAAATTAAGACAGCTTCTTTCTCGTTAAACCCTTCATTCCAGCTTTCAATAAAAAAACTAATGATTATGCTACCTTTGCACGGTCAGTATACCGCAGCCATTTAAATTATCATTGGGCAGGCCTGACCTTAAATCTATTCCAAAAAGCCATGTTTTTATTAAACAGGCGAAAAGAAATTTGCCTAATTCCTTAAAATAATATAAAATCCAAGAATATTTTAATACATACAATTCTACTAATTCCATCATTATCACAAAACCTCAATATTAAAGCCCTTATCTTAATAAAATACTTAAACAAATAAAAATAAATCACACCAAGAACCTAGTTAAAACACACTATAAATGGAAACTTCTAATCCTACGCCATTCCAAAACCTTTCACTGTTATATAAATATGCCTAAAAGCTTTTCCCTCTAAACATTCCAAACACAAAAATCTTTTTCCCAAATAAAAAATTGATTTACTCCGGTTAATTAAATTAATTTCTTAAGAAACTAGATATAATAAAGAACGACTAACGTATAATTACAAAAAACTAATTATAAATAATTTTTCTACATTAAAATATATTAGTATTTAGCCCTCCAAAATTCGAGAAAATTTTATAAAAAACTAGTTTTAATAAACCCTGATACAAAAGGTACAACAAACAAAGTATTCTTTTTACTATTTAACTACATCTTTCACAATACAAATCCCCTATAACTAAATCTATCCTATCAAAAATTACAAAAACAAAAGGTTAATTCCCCAAAAACAAATAAATAATTAATTTTATAATCAAACTAAACTGACTTTCACAGTATACTTCTTAATGTAAATAAAATGCTTAAACAAGCTCTAGGATGAACTCTAGGTACATCTTCCGATACACCTACTTTGTTACGACTTATCCAATTTTATAATTGGAGCGACGGGCGATATGTGCATATTCTAGAGCTCAAATCTAAATAATAATCTCATTATATTTACTATCAAATCCAATTTCATATTTCCCGTCTCATGAAATAATCCAAAAATAATTTCAATGTAACCCATCTCTCCTCAACTATAAGCTGCATCTTGATCTGATTTAAACTACAATCCTAATAACTGAATATTATCTCCTCACGAAATATTCAAATAACGACGATATACAAGCTTAAAAATTAAGTACAATCAATTGTGGAATATCAATTACAGGACAGGTTCCTCTGAACAGACTAAAACACCGCCAAATAATCTAAATTTCAAGAACTCTAATACTATTCAGGAACACATTTACATTCAAAATAATAGGGTATCTAATCCTAGTTTAAAAAAAAATTTAATAAAATCTCCCTCAACACTCATTGACAAAAACTCCAAATTTCACCTTAAAAATCTCCAATTAAACAACGTATAAAAGATAATTACATCCTGACTAAAATTCAATTGTACTCCATGTATAACCGCAACTGCTGGCACAAGGTTTGTTAGTACTATTAAAAATACCTAATTCTAAGAAAACTTAATCAATAAAATTATTTACTGCAAGGTAATCCCTCAAGAACAAAAAATTCACATGTAAAATCATCATAAATCGAATTTTTAAACGAAAATAAAACTTTCTCATCCTCCCTCAATTAAGCTTAACTTTTCGTAATAATTAAAACCATAAAAAAACCAACAAACCGGAAAAACCCTCCAACCCATGCCAATACCAGCCTAAATTTTAATAATCTAAAACTAGCTCCGCTAGATTTCTCAAAGAAAATCAACTCCCGAATGCCCAGTTCGAAAATCTCACAATTAGAAAGTAGCTCCGCCAATTCTCCTCGTTGGTTAATTCAATTTTAAGTGCCCAATTTAAACCAAAAACCCAAAACCAAGCAATCAAGATATTATAAAACATTCAGCTAGCCCAACCAAATCCAAATCTTTCAAAAAACCTCAATCCTCTCTCCTTTCAAATCAACTCCTCTTCCTAAAATCAACTCCCGAATGCCCAGTTCGAAAATCTCACAATTAGAAAGTAGCTCCGCCAATTCCCCTCGTTGGTTAATTCAATTTTAAGTGCCCAATTTAAACCAAAAACCCAAAACCAAGCAATCAAGATATTATAAAACATTCAGCTAGCCCAACCAAATCCAAATCTTTCAAAAAACCTCAATCCTCTCTCCTTTCAAATCAACTCCTCTTCCTAAAATCAACTCCCGAATGCCCAGTTCGAAAATCTCATAATTAAAAAGTAGCTTCAACGTCTACCCAGAAACCCTGGCCCCTAAAACTTAGCCCCCGCTAATCAAACCCAATCTTAAACGCCTAGTTCCAACCAAAACCTCATAAATTTGCCCACAATCCCTCCACCCAGCCAAATTCTGCCTCACAAATAAAACTTTGTAGCACCAAAAAAATTGTAAAAACCGAGTTTTAAGCAACTATATACAATTTAATCCCACCCAAAATACAAAATTGTGTCTTAAATTAAATTTTCTAGTCAAATCGCGGGCAAGCCCGCCCCCGCCCGCGCTCAATAAGAACTTTTTTTTATAGCCTAATTCAATTAATCATTATATAAATAAGCCTGTTTTAATCATATTTAAATATAAATTGAATAATTTATTATTGTAAAATCTATAGTATATGTAAAATAAGCAAGTTTTTTTTTTTTTTCGTTATAATAATACTTTTTTTTATAAGAAATTTGTTCTTCTTCAATAAGAGATTTAATGATTAATAACAAATGAGCTTTACTAATTTATTGGTTTTTTATATTGATTTTCCTAATGTATAAAAGATCTATTATATATATATAAATATATTATCGATAAAAAAATATTATAGATTATAACCTACTTATTTATTAAATTTTATTAGATCCTTCATTAGGGATTTCTTTTTTGTATTACTCGTAAACAGAGGTAGATATATACAATGGCTATCAATCAGATTAAATAACTATTTACCTATCAAGGGGGACCTTTAATGATCTATATTCTAATGCATATTTAGCTAGCCGTAATATACAATATATATATATATATAAACTCTTATGTATATATATATATTTATAGATGATTAATTCATAAATCATTTATAACAAACACTTTTTGAAACGGATTTTCCAAAAAATTTTGGCCTCCAAGCCCAACTTATTCCAGTGAACAAAAAATGCGGAAACTTAAAAAAAAAAAAAAAATGCAGAAAAATGACAAATTTTCGAAAATTTGAGCACTTTTTAACAAAAATAATCATCTATCTTACCCAAGAAATTTTAGAAAGAACTAACCACCTTTAACAAAATCCGGTTAAGCAAAATATGGTAATCATATTAAATATAAGGAAAAAAAAAAAAAAAAAAACTTATTTTTTCTCACCCAAAACTGCCTTTGATCGTCCCCTTTGCGGCCTATCAATTAAAACTAGCTACCTAGCTGAAAATTAAGCCCACGTACCCTAAATTATGGAAAAAAGATAGGATCCCTTATAGCATAAATGTATACACATCCCATTTAAATCTTACGCCGATGTATGGAAAAATCCCATGTTCCTTTTAAATTTAATATAATCAAATATTTTTATAACGTTTATCCGATCCGCGGATCAGACTTTCGATGGACCACCTAACACAGCATCAAATCCTTCACAGTTCAAAGTAATTTTCCTACCAAAATTATGATTCCA